GCAAATATTATAATATTATAATATTATAATATTATAATATTATAATATTATAATATTATATACAAACACATTTGGGGCTAGAACACACGTAGAGGCTTTCCTGTTTCCGGGGGGTTTACAGGAGTGATAAGGATCTCGCGAGTGTAGGGGGGTAGGGGGGTTTAACGCAAAAACGAAGAAGGGGCGGTAACAGATATATGAGGAGATATAGATCACCATTATGTCCTTGAATTCTGTTTATGTATTTCTTCTTTAATGTCTTTAATACTTTTCATTTATGTACGCATACAAGAGAGGTGTCCTCTCTTGTTATTGCGCCTTTGGGTGCACTGTGAGATGCCAGATGAAAAGAAAAAGAAAAAAGGAACCCCCTGCCCTCTGGAGTGAACGCTCGGCATGGTGGGTAACGACCTTATGGTCGAAAGCATTAACTTATGCAAGCGTCAATGAAAGTGTGAGGAATTATAACAAGTCGTGGACCTGAAGTAGGAGCCTATGCCAGGAATAATTCACCTTGTGCTACCCCCACGATTTTTGTCCCTCACCTTCAATAAACGTATGCTTTAAGTTATCAACTGATGGTAGGTTCTTACTGCGTGTTTTTGTCTTCAAACTGGGGATGCGGATGCCTGGTTGTATGGGGGCAGACACGTTTAACCTGATTAATAAATCGCTAGCGGTCATCAATTCTATTTTTGTATTACTTGTTATTTCGTACTTATTTGAGTCTTCTTTTTTATCTGTCCTGTTTTCTGGGGCCTCTATGGGTTTTGGACTTGATTGGTTAAAATCATTAAGATGGTCGTAATACATATCGTGTCTTACATGCAGTATACGTATGCATACATATATATATATGGTCTAGTACATATATGTCTTTAAAACGAAACAGCAGCTCAACATTGTTGTACGTGTGTGCAGAGAATAGTTTAGTTTCAGAATCCTAGCTTTGGGAGTTAGGGGTAGGTGTTAGAATCACCTTTCTCTGAGCAAAAGGGAGGATTTTAACCTCCGGCATCCGGGTTACAAAGCCGGCGCTCTGGCGCTGAGCTACTGTTGCATGCTCATTGCAGGGCCTTATTTTCCATTCAGCCCGCAAGGGGGATGAGGAAAAGGAACAGGAAGAAGTAGAGGAAAGAGGCGACTTGGCCAATAATGATGTAGGGATGTTCGACTGGCATGCCTCCGATTCAGGTAAGAATCATAACGTCAGCCACGAGGGTTCAGAACAGGAGTTGTGTGAGGGGGCGGAATGTAAGGCCTCGCTGCTTAGAGGTGTGGAGAATTGGTACGAGCATGAGGACCAGGATTGAGAATAGAAGGGCTAGGACGCCCCCTAGCTTATTAGGAATGGATCGGAGGATGGCGTAAGCAAACAAGAAATACCATTCAGGCTTAATATGGGGGGGAGTTACAAGCGGGTTGGCAGGCGTAAAGTTGTCCGGGTCCCCTAGTAAGTTGGGTGAGAAGAGTGCGAGGGAGGACAGGGCAATGAGTAGTACTGCGAACCCGAGGAGGTCCTTGTAGGAGAAATAGGGGTGGAACGAGATTTTATCGGCGTCAGAGTTTAGCCCTGTTGGGTTATTTGAACCTGTCTCGTGTAAGAAAATTAGGTGAATTAATGTTATCGCGGCAATAACGAAGGGGAACAGGAAGTGGAATGCAAAGAAGCGGGTTAGGGTTGCATTGTCGACCGAGAAGCCCCCTCAAATTCATTGAACGAGCGTATTGCCTACATAAGGGACGGCAGATATCAAGTTTGTAATGACGGTAGCACCTCAGAATGACATTTGGCCTCAGGGAAGGACGTAGCCCACGAAGGCAGTCATCATTACTAGGAGGAGGAGAATAACGCCGACGTTTCATGTCTCCTTATATAGGTATGAGCCGTAGTAGAGGCCTCGTCCGATATGCATATAGATACAGATGAAGAAGAAGGATGCTCCATTTGCATGTATGTTACGGATAAATCACCCATAGTTAACGTCGCGGCAGATGTGGGCAACGGAGGAAAAAGCTGTGGCGATATCAGAGGTGTAGTGTATCGCCAGGAAGAGCCCTGTTACAATTTGAGTGGCTAAGCAGAGGCCTAGCAGAGAGCCGAAGTTTCATCATACTGAGATGTTGGAGGGGGCGGGAAGGTCTACTAAAGCATCATTTGCAATCTTAATCAGTGGGTGGGTTTTGCGCAGGCTGGCCATGAGGGTTCTTGTAGTTGAAAGACAACGGTGGTTTTTCAAGCCATTAGTCCTGGTTAAAATCCTGGCAGGAACTATGTCCTGATCAATAGTTGTATCTTCAATGGGTCTAGTGCTGGGCTTAATAGTGGTTGCTGCAAACCCGTCCCCTTTCTTTGGGGCATTGGGACTGGTTGTGGTCGCGGGGATAGGTTGTGGCATTCTAACTGAACAGGGGGGACCTTTCTTAGCACTAATTCTATTTCTCATTTATCTGGGGGGCATGTTAGTTGTGTTTGGGTTCTCAGCCGCTTTAGCGGCTGAGCCTCATCCTGAGACATTAGGAAACCGATGGGTGATATTTTATTTGGGGTTGTATGCAGTAGGATTATCGGTGGCCATAGTTGTCTTTTGGGGTATGGGGCATTGGGAATACTGTATCCCCTCTGAAGAAGTAACGGGCTTCGGGTTGTCGCGAGGGGATACAGGAGGGGTGGCCCTAATGTATGCCTCAGGGGGGGGTATGCTCGTTGTCTCGGCGGGGGKTCTACTTCTAACTCTGTTTGTAGTATTGGAGTTGACGCGAGGGTTAAACCGAGGGGCTCTTCGGGCTGTCTAGTATAATGATGCAATAGTAGCGATGGCAAGGGTTAAGAGGAGGAGTATGAGGTAGGTTTTGATTGTACCCCGCTGAGCATTACTTGTTGAAGTAATTAGGGGTATGCTGTTTGTCACCACTGATTTTGGGCCAACTTTCTCTAATCAGGTCTGGTCGACTATTTGGGCGGCAATAGCTTGGCCTAGGGCAAGGGCTAGTTTAGGTGTTGCTCGGTGAATAATCGTTGGGAAGAAGCCGAGCATGTTTGAGAAAAGGTACGAGGTACGGTTGGGGGTCGGTTTAAACTGTTTGCTTGCAAGGGATGCGAGCTCTAGGGCCGTTAGTAGGCCTAGAATTGTAACTGCAAGTGCCGCCAGTTTTAGAAGGGGTGGTATGGATATAACAGGTGTTTTTAAGGGGGCAAGGTTTGAGGCAATAACCAGGCCGGCTACGATACTGCCCCAAGCAAGACGTTTGATAGGGTTAATAACCGCGGGGTTGTTTTCGTTAATAGGCGATAAGGAATTAAAGCGGGGGTGGCCCATGCTTACAAAGAAGACAATACGGAGACTATAGACAGCGGTAAAAGAGGTAGCTAAAAGAGTCATGGTTAAGGCCCAGGCGTTAAGGTGCGAGGTATTTAGGGCTTCGATAATGGCGTCTTTGGAGAAGAAGCCTGCCAGGAAGGGGGTCCCCGTAAGAGCTAGGCTGCCTAGTGTGAGGCAGGAGGATGTAAAGGGGGTTAGGTGGTGCATACCCCCCATTTTCCGGATATCTTGCTCATCGTTAAGGCTGTGGATGATTGAGCCGGAGCACAGGAATAGCATGGCCTTGAAAAAGGCATGAGTGCAGATGTGGAGGAAGGCTAGCTGGGGTTGGTTAAGGCCAATTGTGACCATTATTAAGCCGAGTTGACTGGATGTGGAAAATGCAACAATTTTCTTGATGTCGTTTTGGGTGAGTGCACAAGTGGCTGTAAAGAGAGTTGTAAGGGCCCCGAGGCAGAGGCAGAGCGTAAGAGCGGCTTGATTATGTTCGAGTAGCGGGCTAACTCGTACTAGTAAGAAGATGCCGGCTACAACTATAGTACTTGAATGTAATAGGGCTGAAACTGGGGTGGGGCCCTCCATAGCGGAGGGTAGTCAGGGATGAAGTCCAAATTGGGCCGATTTACCCGTAGCGGCAACAATAAGACCTATAAGGGGCAGGGTGAGGTCATAGTTTTTGCTTATGTTAAGGACTTGCTGCATCTCTCAGGAGTTTAGGTTCATTGCTATTCAGGCCATGGCTAGGATCAGTCCGATGTCTCCGACTCGATTATAGACGACGGCTTGTAGTGCTGCTGTGTTGGCGTCGGCCCGTCCGTACCATCATCCGATGAGGAGGAAAGACATGATTCCGACCCCCTCTCAGCCAATAAAGAGCTGGAACATGTTGTTAGCTGTTACCAGGATGATCATGGCAATCAGGAAAACTAGGAGATACTTAAAGAAACGGTTCATGTAGGGGTCTGCATGTATGTACCAGGAGGCAAATTCTAGGATAGATCAGGTTACGTAAAGGGCAATGGGAATAAAAATGACTGAGTAGAGGTCAAATTTAAGGCTGATGCTAATGTCAAAAGCAAGGGTATTCATCCAGGTCCAGCTGGTGACGATGGATTCAGCCCCCTCGTTAAGGAAGAGGAAAAGAGGTAGGAGGCTTACCAGGAATGCCCATTTAACTGCTGTTTTAACTTGAAGGGAGGCCCAATCAGGGGTTTGAGGAATGGGAGAGAGGGTTGTCAAGACTGGGTAGATTAAGAGAGAAAAAATTAAGATTAGGCTGGATGTCATAATTAGTGTACTAGTATGCATAGCTGCTACTTGGATTTGCACCAAGAGTTTTTGGTTCCTAAGACCAACGGATGAGCTGTTATCCTTTAGAAGCTGCGAGTGAGCCTTGGAGTTCAACCAAGGGGACGAGGATTAGCAGTCTTCGGTGCCGGCCGGCCTCTCTCGGTGGGCAAGAGGGTTTTAACCTCCGTTTTTAGAATCACAATCTAACGTCTTGAATTAAACTATGCCTACAACCGGCTCAACCCCAGATTAGTTCTGGTTTAAAGACGAGGAGCGCGAGGGGTATGAGGTGTAAGGCCATCAGAAGATGCTCACGGGTGTGAGAAGGGTCTAGGCCGAGAACGTGGGCGGTAAGGGGCCCCCGTTGTGTTACTAAGAACATGTACAGGGAGTAGCCTGCGGTGATAAGGATTCCAACACCGGTGAGGATTAGTGTTCAGTCTGATCAGCTGAAAAGGCAACTGATAATTATCAACTCTCCCATTAGGTTGGGGGATGGGGGAAGTGCTAGATTTGCGAGAGTTGCAATAAACCATCAGGTGGTTATTAATGGGAGGGCCGCTTGTAACCCTCGGGCTAGTAGTATCGTCCGGCTGTGTGTCCGTTCGTAGTTGGTATTTGCCAGGCAAAAGAGTGCTGAGGACGTAAGACCGTGTGCAATTATTAGAATTAAGGCACCCGTGAGCCCCCAGGGGCTTTGGGTAAGAATACCCGCTGCAACGAGGCCTATGTGGCTGACTGATGAGTAAGCGATAAGGGACTTAAGGTCTGTTTGTCGGAGGCAAATGGACCCCGTTATTACGACACCTCATAGTGCAAAGATAATGAAGGGGTAGCTGAGTTCTTTAGTGAGGGGTTCTAGTATGGCGATCATGCGCGCTATTCCATAGCCGCCTAGTTTCAAGAGCACTGCGGCCAGGACCATGGAGCCTGCAACAGGGGCTTCAACGTGGGCTTTTGGAAGTCAAAGATGTATACCGTAAAGTGGCATTTTAATTAGGAATGCTATTAGGCAGCCGACTCACCATAATTTGTCCTCATAAGTGGTGGGGCCTATTGTGGTGAAGTACTCCAGGATTAGTAAAGAGAGGGTCCCCGTGTGTTTTTGGAGGGCCAGGAGGGCTACCAGAAGGGGCAGAGAGCCGACCAGGGTGTAGAATAAGAAGTATGTGCCCGCGTTCAGGCGTTCTAATTGGTTGCCCCACCGTGTGATAATGAATAGGGTGGGGATTAGGGTGGCCTCAAACATGACGTAGAACATGAGGAGCTCGGTAGCGCCAAAAGCCATAATTAGGAAAGCTTGCAAGGAAGTGAGAAGGTTGATAAAAACTCGCTGGCGGTTTAATGGTTCTTTGGCGGTGAGGTTTTGGCTGGCAACAAGCATTAGTGGAAGCAGCCAGCATGTTAGTACGAGCAGGGGGGTCGACAAGGGGTCTGTTGCCATGTGCGGGCCGAGCTCTGATCAGCCGGTATCGGATATATTTTTTAGTCAGGACAGGCTGGCAAGGGCAATAATTATGGTGTGGGTCATTATGGTGGGCCATAATCACTTGGCAGGTGTAAACCAGGCTGTGAGGAGGAGTATAAGTGAGGGGATTAAAACTTTTAGCATTGTAGAAGGTTTAGGCTTTGAAGGCGGTCGGTGCCATGTGTTCGGGCGGTGGCTACTAGCAGGGCTAGGCCCGCGCTGGCCTCACAGGCTGAGAAGGCCAAGAGGAGCATAGGTGCTGTTGAGAAGGTGGCTGAATCTAATTGGAGGGACCAGAGGGAGAACGCAATGTACAAGGAAAGCATCATCCCCTCTAAGCATAGAAGGGCTGACAAAAGGTGTGCTCGGTTAAACGCAAGACCTGCCAAGCCCAGTACAAAGGTGCTGGAGAAGGCAAGTTGTAGCGATGACATTAGGCGAATGTGGACTCTAACCACAAGCTTATGAGTCGAAATCATATGTCTTTCTTAGACTAAGCGCCTACTCAGCTCACTCCAGTCCGCCTTGGAGTCACTCGTAAATGAGACCAAGCGTGAGGATTACTAGCACGGCGGTTGCTCAGAGGAAGGTTGTCAGGGGGTTCGAGAGTTGGTCCCCCCATGGAAGGGGTAATAAGAGGGCAATCTCCAGGTCAAAGAGAAGGAAAAGAATAGCCACTAGGAAGAATCGTATTGAGAATGGCAGCCGGGCAGAGCCAACTGGGTCAAAACCGCATTCATAGGGGGATAGTTTTTCGGGGTCAGGGTTCATTAGCGGCAATCAAAAAGAGACCACAGCTAGGACCGTTGACAGGAGGGCAGCAATGGTTACAACTGTTATTAAAAGATTCATTATCTTTCCTTGGATTTTCACCAAGACCTGGTGATTGGAAGTCACGAATACTGGTGTTGTACTAGAAAGATTAAGATCCTCATCAGTAGATGGACACGTAGAGGAAAAGTCATACGACGTCTACAAAATGTCAGTATCAGGCGGCTGCTTCGAAGCCGAAGTGGTGCTCGGATGTGAAGTGGAAGAAGACTTGGCGGAGCAGGCAAATGGCTAGGAATGTAGAGCCAATGATTACATGTAGTCCATGGAATCCTGTGGCTACAAAGAAGGTTGATCCGTACACGCCATCTGCAATGGTGAAGGGCGCTTCGTAGTACTCCATGCCTTGAAGAAATGTGAAGTAGAAGCCCAGCAGGATTGTGAGAGTAAGGGATTGAATAGCCTGTTTTCGTTCTCCCTCTATAATGCTGTGGTGGGCTCAGGTAACAGTGACACCAGAGGCAAGCAGTACTGCTGTATTTAGAAGCGGGACCTCAAAGGGGTCAAGAGCGGTGATGCCCGTAGGAGGCCAGCATCCGCCTAGTTCAGGAGTGGGTGCCAGGCTCGCGTGATAGAAGGCTCAGAAGAAGCCAAGGAAGAAGAAGACTTCAGAGGTGATGAACAGGATTATACCATAGCGGAGGCCCTTTTGTACGGGGGGCGTATGGTGGCCCTGGAATGTGCCCTCTCGGACAATATCCCGTCATCATTGGTATATAGTTAAAAGAAGCAGGGCTGTTCCCATAACCATAAGGGTTGTGGTGTGGAAGTGGAATCAAACAGCTAGGCCGGATGTTATTAATAGGGCGGCGACGGCGCCTGTTAGTGGCCAGGGGCTTGGGTCAACTATATGGTATGCGTGTGCTTGGTGGGCCATTAGATATTCTCTTCTAGGTACAAACTTAATAGTAGTACGAAGACATAGGCCTGAATTATGGCAACTGCAACTTCTAGCAGTGTGAGTAGAAAAAGGATCGTGGCGACCAGAAGTGCCACCAGGGGTATAAGTGTTGTTAGAACAAAGGCGGCCGTTGAGATAAGTTGAATGAGCAGGTGACCCGCAGTTAAATTTGCGGTTAGTCGCACGCCTAGTGCGACAGGTCGAATAAAGAGGCTGATAGTCTCGATAATAATTAGAACAGGGATAAGGGCCGTGGGGGTGCCTTCGGGCAGAAGGTGCCCTAAAGATGCTGTTGGTTGATTACGCATACCAATAATAACGGTAGCGAGCCAGAGTGGGACGGCCAGACCTAAATTCAGTGACAGCTGGGTTGTGGGGGTGAAGGTGTATGGTAATAGGCCCAGGATGTTTAGAGACATTAAAACTAGTATTAAGGCCGTGAAAAGGACCGCTCACTTGTGCCCCCCTGTTTTAAGGGGTATAAGAAGTTGATAGTTGAAGCGGCTAATGAATCAAGACTGGAGCGTGAGTTGACGGTTGTTTGTCCACCGAGTGTCGGGGGAAATAACAAGGAGTCAGGGGACGAGCATGGCCACTACGATGAGCGGAACGCCCAGATAAACAGGTGTTATAAACTGTTCAAAAAATCCTACGGGCACGACCAGTCTCATGAGTCTGTTTTAGGTGTTTCAGCGCTCTGGGCGGTTAGGTCGTTTGGGAATGTATGTAATAGTACTTTGGGCGGAACGATGGTTAATAGGACCATTCAAGTCAGCACAAAGACAGGCAGTCAAGGGTTGGGATTAAGTTGTGGCATCAACCGCTAGGGGTGGTTGGGAGTCACCAATCTTTAGCTTAAAAGGCTAATGCTAGGCCCGGTTTAGCTTCATAGCGAAGCGTCCTCAAGTATAACAGATGATCAGCTCTCGAAGTGCTCAAGGGGGACTGCCTCAACAACGATAGGCATGAAGCTGTGGTTGGCTCCGCAGATTTCAGAGCACTGACCGTAGAAGACACCAGGACGAGATGCAATAAAGGCTGTTTGGTTTAGCCGACCTGGGACTGCGTCCATTTTAACTCCAAGGGAAGGAACTGCCCACGAGTGAAGTACGTCTTCTGCTGTAACGAGTACTCGAATAGGGGATTCAACAGGGACTACTATTCGATGGTCGGCTTCAAGTAGTCGGAACTGGCCGGGTGTGAGGTCCTGGGTTGGTACCATATAAGAATCAAAGCCCAGGTCTTCATAATCTGTATACTCGTAGCTTCAGTACCACTGATGGCCAACGGCTTTAATTGTTAGGTGTGGGCTGCTAATTTCATCCATCAGGTAAAGAATGCGTAGTGAGGGGAGAGCAATTATAATTAAAATTACTGCCGGGAGAACAGTTCAGATGATCTCAATCTCTTGGGAGTCTAATAGGAACTTGTTTGTAAGCTTAGTTGTTACTATTGCCACAATAATGTAAAGTACGAAAGTGCTAATTAAAAACACGATCATCAGGGCGTGGTCGTGGAAATGAAGGAGCTCTTCTATTACAGGGGAAGCTGCATCTTGGAAACCTAGTTGCGAGGGATGTGCCATTAGTTGCAAGACGCGCGGGACTCAAACCCACAACTCTGCCTCGACAAGGCAGCGTAATGATCAGTTTTACTAGTGTCTTATAAGAAAGTGGCAGAGCGGTGATGCGGATGGCTTGAAACTATCCTATGGGGGTTCGACTCCTTCCTTTCTCGTAGATTGATCGAGTGGTTCTTATTAACGTGACTGAACTTGAACGAATGCGGGCTCCTCAAATGTGTGGTATGGTGGGGGGCACCCATGCAGTCATTCTACGTTAGTTAACGTGAGTTCTACGGCTTGGACTTCTCGTTTGGCGGCGAATGCCTCTCAGATGATGAATAGGAACATAATAACTGCCACCAGAGATACTAGAGATCCCATTGAGGATACTGTGTTTCATAGGGTATAAGCGTCTGGGTAGTCCGAATAGCGTCGTGGCATACCGGCTAGACCGAGGAAGTGTTGGGGGAAGAATGTTAGGTTAACGCCGAAGAACATTACTCCAAAATGGATTTTTGTTCATGTGCTATGCAATGTGTAGCCCGTAAACAGGGGGAACCAGTGTACGAAGCCGGCCACGATTGCAAAGACAGCCCCTATCGAGAGGACATAATGGAAGTGGGCTACTACATAGTATGTGTCATGGAGAACAATATCCAGAGAGGAGTTGGCTAGTACGATACCAGTCAGGCCCCCTACTGTGAATAGGAAAATGAAGCCAAGCGCTCACAGAAGGGGCGTTTCTCATTTAATCGACCCTCCATGTAGGGTAGCTAGTCAGCTGAAGACTTTTACCCCCGTAGGGATGGCAATGATCATTGTTGCGGACGTAAAATAGGCTCGAGTGTCAACATCCATACCTACTGTGAACATGTGGTGGGCCCATACAATGAAGCCCAGTAGTCCGATGGCCATCATGGCTCAGACCATGCCCATGTAACCGAATGGTTCTTTTTTACCTGCATAATAGGCAACAATATGAGAGATCATCCCAAATCCTGGTAAAATAAGGATGTAAACCTCAGGGTGTCCGAAGAACCAGAACAGGTGTTGGTACAGGATGGGGTCCCCCCCACCGGCAGGGTCGAAGAAGGTTGTATTCAGATTTCGGTCTGTAAGAAGCATTGTAATGCCAGCGGCAAGAACGGGGAGGGACAGGAGGAGGAGGACAGCTGTAATAAGAACGGCCCACACAAACAGAGGGGTTTGGTATTGTGAAATTGCGGGAGGCTTCATATTAATAATTGTGGTAATGAAATTAATAGCTCCGAGGATGGAAGAAATCCCTGCCAGATGGAGGGAGAAGATGGTTAGGTCGACGGAGGCCCCAGCGTGTGCGAGGTTGCCTGCTAGAGGGGGGTAGACCGTTCAGCCAGTACCTGCGCCAGCTTCGACGCCTGAAGAGGCGAGCAGGAGAAGGAATGAGGGGGGAAGAAGTCAGAAGCTCATGTTGTTCATTCGGGGGAAAGCCATGTCAGGGGCTCCAATCATTAGTGGAATCAGTCAGTTGCCGAACCCTCCAATCATAATTGGCATTACCATAAAGAAAATTATTACAAAGGCATGGGCTGTAACGATTACGTTGTAAATCTGGTCGTCTCCCAGGAGAGCGCCAGGCTGGCTTAGTTCGGCACGAATAAGGAGGCTTAAAGCAGTTCCTACTATACCGGCTCAGGCACCAAAAACTAGGTAGAGGGTGCCAATATCTTTGTGGTTGGTTGAAAAGAATCATCGTGTGATTGCCACAGGTGAGATGGCTGAGTTTTAAGCGGTGGATTGTAGCCCCACATACAGGGGTTCGATTCCCCTTCTTACCAAGCCCCGAGGTGTTTTACATATTAGATTGCAAATCTTAAGTAGCAGGTTAGACGCCTGCCGGGGCTTCCCCCGCCCTTTCCCCAAGGGAGGCGGGGGAAGGTAGATGAATGCTCGCTGGTTTGAGCGCTTAGCTGTTAACTAAGAGTTTGTAGGATCGAGGCCTTCTCATCTAGGAAGGCTATAGCTTAATTAAAGTGCCTGCCTTGCACGCAGGTGATGTGGGATAGTGTCCCGCTAGTCTTACAGGGGCTGAGGGGTTTTAACCCTCACTTAAAGCTTTGAAGGCTTTTGGTCTAGTGTTAGCCTAAGCTCCTTATTGTAACAGAAGGGTAATCATGGATGGTATTAGGGGCAGAAGTATCAGTGCTATAGCCGTGAATAGGGGTGTGGGGGCGAAATGTTGAGGGGGGCCGAGTCGTCATAGGGCGGTGGCTGTAAGGTTGTTTGACCCCGCTGTAAGGGTTATAGCGTAGGATAGGCGAAGGTAGAAGTAGAGGCTCAGTAGGGCTGAGAGTGCAGTGAGAGTTGCTAGGAGCGCGAGATCCTTCGCAATTAGCTCCGTTAAGATTAGTCATTTAGACATAAAGCCGGTAAGAGGGGGAAGGCCTCCTAGGGAGAGGAGAACTAAGGGGGCGAGGGCTGTCACGGCGGGGGACTTCGCCCAGGCGATGTTAAGTTGATTAATCGTGGTGGTCTTGTTCATTTCAAAAATGAGGAAGGCTGCAGTGGTTATAATAATATAGATAACTAGGGCAAGCAGCATGATGGTGGGTGAAAATTGGAGTACAATAACCATTCAGCCCAAGTGTGCAATTGATGAGTAGGCAAGGATTTTACGAATTTGGACCTGGTTCAGGCCTGCTCAGCCCCCGAGGAAAGTTGACGTGATTCCGAGGACAATTAGTAATTTAGAGTCTGAAGGTGTAATTTGGACAAGAAGGGCAAGGGGTGCCAGCTTTTGTCAGGTTGAAAGAATAAGTCCAACAGAGAGGTCTAGGCCTTGAATTACCTCTGGTAATCAGGTGTGCAAAGGCGCGAGTCCAAGCTTCAGGGCCAGGGCAAGAATAGCTATTGTGCTGGGGAGTGCGTGGCCCGCTTGTGTCACTTGCCATTCTCCCGTTAGTCAGGCATTTGAGCAGGTGGCAAAGAGGAGGAGGGATGCTGCGGTCGCTTGAATTAGGAAATACTTTGTGGTAGCCTCGGTGGCTCGAGGGTGGTGGTGTCGAGCTATAAGTGGTAGGATGGCTAAGGTGTTAATTTCAAGGCCCATTCAAGCTACAAGCCAATGTGAGCTGGCGAAGGCAATGGTTGTGCCTAGGCCGAGCGTGAGTAATAAAAGGGTGGTCAACATTGCAGGCACATAGTAAAGGTGGGAGTTTAACCCACGTATTTGGGGTATGGGCCCAAGAGCTTAGCGTTAGCTTACCTTACTAGGAAGTGGTGTAGAGGAAGCACTAAGAGTTTTGATCTCTTTAGGTGGGGTTCGAATCCCCTCTTTCTAAAGGAGCCGGGGGGACTCTAACCCCCATGGTTCACTCTATCAAAGTGACCCCTGAGCTTCGGGCACGTCTCCGCGTCTAGAGCTGAGGGGGCAGTCCCGCAAAAGCAATGGGCAGCGCCAGGTGTCAAATAACTAGCGCTAAGGTTAGGGGGAGGAAGTTCTTCCAGATTAGGTGCATGAGCTGGTCGTAGCGAAAGCGAGGGTACGAGGCGCGTACCCACAAGAATACTACGGACAGGAGTGCCGCCTTAATCATGAGGTTGATGGTGGTAAGTTCTGGGAAAGTAGGGGTATGAGAAGCTCCTAAGAAAAGGGTGGCGGAGAGTGTATTTATGAGCAGAATATTGGCGTATTCGGCTAGAAAAAACAGGGCGAAAGGACCCCCAGCATACTCTACGTTGAATCCCGAGACGAGCTCCGATTCGCCCTCAGTGAGGTCGAAGGGGGCTCGGTTTGTCTCCGCCAGCGTGGAGATGTACCACATTGCAGCGAGTGGTCAAGCAGGCACAATTAGTCATACGCTCTCTTGTACAACACTGAACATCTGTAGGGTAAAACCACCGGTAAAGATAATGATGCAGAGAAGAATTAGCCCCAGGCTGACTTCATAGGAGATAGTTTGGGCAACCGCGCGTAAAGCCCCAATTAGTGCATATTTTGAGTTTGAGGCCCAACCTGAGCCAAGGATAGAATACACCGCTAGACTTGACAGAGCAAGAATGAAGAGGATACCTAGGTTTAGGTCAATGACAGGGTGGGGTATGGGTATGGGGGCTCATAGGGTAAGGGCAAGGGTAAGAGCGAGCATGGGTGCTAGAAGGAAAAGGACGGGGGACGAGGTAGAGGGGCGTACAGGTTCTTTAATGAAGAGTTTAATGCCGTCGGCAATAGGCTGGAGCAGTCCATAAGGCCCTACCACATTAGGGCCCTTACGCAGTTGTATATAACCAAGCACTTTTCGTTCTAGTAAGGTAAGGAAAGCTACCGCCAGGAGGACGGGGATGATATATGCTAGAGGCGTGATAATGTGGCTCAATAGCAATGTAATCATAGTTAAGGAGAGGACTTGAACCTCTGTGGAAAGGGCTTAGACCTTTCGCAATCGCCGGGCTCTGCCATCTTAACCAAGCCGTTTTCTCCGGCAAAACACGGGCGCCCTATTACTCATTTTAGTTGTCTACAGTGAATTAGGGAGAGGCTTGTTTAAAGCATTGGCCTCCTCTTTTCGGTCCTTTCGTACTAGAAAAGGTCGCTTCATAGATAGAAACTGACCTGGATTACTCCGGTCTGAACTCAGATCACGTAGGACTTTAATCGTTGAACAAACGAACCCTTAATAGCGGCTGCACCATCAGGATGTCCTGATCCAACATCGAGGTCGTAAACCCTCTTATCGATGGGGGCTCTCAAAGGGGATTGCGCTGTTATCCCTGGGGTAACTCGGTCCGTTGATCGGCGTAGCCGGATCTTATAGGTCAGAAGTTCTGTCAGTTAGAACTGTAGTTCTTGCTTCTAGGAGAAGTCCTCCCGGTCCGCATGGGGGCTATTTTTTCCCCCACGGTCGCCCCAACCAAAAACATGCGGGCAGGGGTCAGCTTGTTTTAGCCTTTGTCTAGGGGTTATTAACATGATCTGCCTTAGTGTCTAAAGCTCCACAGGGTCTTCTCGTCTTATGTCTTTATCCCCGCTTCTGCACGGGGAGATCAATTTCATTGACCTGAAAAAGGAGACAGTTAAGCCCTCGTTATGCCATTCATACAGGTCTCCATTTAAAAGACAAGTGATTGCGCTACCTTCGCACGGTCAAAATACCGCGGCCGTTAAACATATAGTCACAGGGCAGGCGGGACCTCTTATACTTTGATTTTGCAAGAGGCGATGTTTTTGGTAAACAGGCGAGGCTTTAGTTATGTTTGCCGAGTTCCTTCTTTTTCTTTCAGTCTTTCCTTGGAGGCACACCAGTGTGGGGCTAACGGTTTATTGCGGTTGGGTACTTTTCTTGTTATCTGTTTGTGGCCCACTACCCTCTTCCTTTGGGGCCGTTAAGACTCGGTGCGGGTTCGTTCCGATTTACACTCGTGCAAGGAGAGAGGCTTGGCTCTCTTATTACTCATATTAGCATGGTCACTTCCATATTAGTATGGATAGACCCGGTAGGATTGGGGGGTTGAGATAAGATTATCCAGATAATAGGTGTACCTTATGTCTGAGGTTTAACGCTTTCTAATAGGGTGGCTGCTTTCAAGCCCACCAGAACATAAAACCTTATACTAATTATGATCTTTACCCTCCCGGGAAGGTTGTGTCCTATGTCAAAGGGGCTGTACCCCCTTTGACTAACTCCCGCGGCATTCTTCAGCTATCAGTGGAAGTAGTCAGCATTGAAGGGAGAAGCCGTGGGGCTGAACTGCTATTCATTTCCCGGGCAACCAGCTATAACCAAGTTCGGTAGGCTTATCACTGCTACTCGGAGCTCGTCCCACTCTTTTGCGACAGAGACGGGTGCGCCCTATTGTCAGGCTGTCTCGGAGTAGCTCACTTGGTTTCGGGGCTTCAAACTAAAGTTCTCTTCGCTTGATCTATACTAGCTAAATCATGATGCAAAAGGTACAAGTCTTAATCTCTGCTTTGCTGGGCTTAAACTGATTTATTTCACTTCTCTTTCAGCTTTCCCTTGCGGTACTTTCTCTATCGCTCCTGTGCCCTTTTCTGTCGCCCATACTAGGGGGGTAAAATGGTTTGTTTATTAGGTGTTAAGTATTTTAGGGGTTATTTAAGTGGTGTGTTGCTTTTATTTCCAACGGGCTAGCTGTAAGGCCTCAGGGTAATCCGATTTGCACGGATGGCTTCTCAGTGTAAGGGAGATGCTTTACTATCTTAGCTATACCCTGAAGGTTTGTCCAAGTGCACCTTCCGGTACACTTACCATGTTACGACTTGCCTCCCCTCTACGGCGTCAAGGTGTTAACTACTTGTCGGAGACTGATTCGGGGAGAGTGACGGGCGGTGTGTGCACACTTCAGAGCCTATTTCAGAGGAGCACTCTACTCCCCCCTTACTGCTAAATCCACCTTTAGGCATAGCTTTCACTGTGCCGTTCGTAGTTCACTGAGGCAGCGAATGTAGCCCATTGCTTCCCCTTCCACATGCTACACCTCGACCTGTCATTAGAGGCAGTACCAGACTGGCCCAGTACGTATCCTTCACAGGATGAGCTGGCGACGGCGGTATATAGGCAGATAAACGGAAGGGTGAGGTCGAACGGGGACTATCGGTTATAGAAACAGGCTCCTCTAGGTGGGTCTAAAGCACCGCCAAGTCCTTTGGGTTTTAAGCTAGCGCTCGTAGTACCCAGGCGGATAATGCGTGTAATGTCATATCAATGTTTACGGCCAGGCATAGTGGGGTATCTAATCCCAGTTTGTTCCCTGGCTTTCGTGGGTTCAGGGGCGGTAAAGCCACTTTCGTGGTGGGGCTTCCAATCTTCGAGAGCTTATAACAACATTGAAGACGTTCGGCTTTACTATGTAATGTTCCCTAACCACCCTTTACGCCGTCATCTATCAACTTGGGCCCCTCGTATAACCGCGGTGGCTGGCACGAGTTTTACCGGCCCTCTTAGCCTTAACTAAGTCAAGCTTTCGCTCATAGCTTAATGTTTGTCACTGCTGAGTTCCCTTAGGGGTGTGGCAAAGCAAGGTGTCGTGGGCTACAAAAGTGTGCCTGATACCAGCTCCTTATTTTCGTGGTGGAAAACGGGGGTGGGCATCCTCACAGGGGTGCAGATACTTGCATGTGTAAATCTAGCTAGAGCTGATAGTAAAGTCAGGACCAAGCCTTTGTGCCCGCGGAACTTTTTAGGGTCCTTCTTAACATCTTCAGAGTTACGCTTTATGTAAGCTACGCTAGC